AATCTGATGAATCCGCCCAAGCAGGCTTACTAATGGGATGTCCTGAAAAGTTACAAAATTTCGCTTTAGCCAATGATCCAATCAAAGGAATAATTGGAACTATAGTATCAAACTTTTTAATAACAATATCTATAATAAATGACTTTTCTAACATTTGACTCCTTACTACTGAAGGAGTTGGTCGTACACTTGAAAGATAACCCAGAAAATCGATAAAATGATTGGATAATTGGTTTATATGAATCCTATCCGGTTGAGACCAAAAGTAAAAATGACATTCCCATAAATTTACAAGGTAATATTTCCATTTCTTCATCAGAAGAGGGGTTCCTTTTGAAGACAAAATGGATTTTCCTTGAAATCTGAAATACTGTATGAAAGGATCCTTGAACAACCATAGGATAGTATGAAAATCATTACGAAAATCCACTAAAAAATGTTCTATTTTTCTATAAAAATGTGTTCGATCAAGAAAAGCTCTAGAAGACGTTGATCGTAAATGATAAGATTGTTTACGGAGAAAAACAAATATGGATTCCGATTCATATACATGAAAATTATATAGGAACAGGAAAAATCTTTGATTCTCTTTTGAAAAAAAGAGAATCATTTTCGTTTTTTGAGTAATAAGACTATTCCAATTATGATACTTGTAGAGAAAGAATCTCAATAAGTGCAAAAAGGGAGCATCTTGTATCCAAGAGCGAAGGGTTTGAACCAATAGTTCCAGATGGATAGGGTAGGGTATTAGTATATCTAATACATGATTTAAATGTAATAATTTATCCTCTAAAAAGGGAAATATGGAATGAATTGATCGTAAAGTAGTCATAGATTTGTCTATTTCTTTACTTTCTGGGGAAGATACTAATCGCAGTGAGAATGGAAGTTCCACAATGACTGCAACCCCCTCTGATATCATTTGAGAATCAAAATTTTTATTATGCCCGAAAAAAAAATTTGGATTAGAATCATTCGTAAAAATAATCAAATGCTTCTGTTGATACATTCGAGTAATTAAACGTTTAACAATTATTAAACTATATTTTTTGTCATAACCTAAATTTTCCATAGGCTCATAAAGAATCGATTTATTTAACCCATGATCATGAGCAAGTGCATAAATGTATTCCTGAAAGAGAAGTGGGTATAGGAAGTCCCGTTCTCGCGATCTATCTATCTTTAAATAGCCTTGTAATTCCTCCATTTGAAATTCGATTTGAACCAAAACCGGGGATTTCTTGGGTCATCAAATGATACGATACATAGGTACGATACAGTCAAAACAAGGTATCAAGGTATCATAGTAAGAAAAGATACCTTGGAAATGATTAATCCATGGATTCTCTCTTTTTCCATCCGATTGGTTCTTGTTCGTTATAAGATACCGAAGATGTTTATAAATCCTTTATTTTTGCAACCCGATCGCTCTTTTGACTTTAGAATTATATTTCTCAATATACTGTTTCTTTTACACATTCGTCTCCGCACAGGGATATAATTAATAGAATAGTTAGGATTCAAAAAAAAAGTGAAGAATCCACTTATTAAAGTGATTTCATAACCTTTGCCCGCCCCAGGGACTAATATATTTCTAACGTATAATTAGATCGGGTAATTGGTAATTATTCGAATTAAGAACCGAAGCTCGTTGCTCTTTTTGTTTCCCTATAATTGGAGCTTTTTGGCTCTATCCATTTATTCACTCGATCCAACCATAATTGATTTTTTGTACCGCTCTAAGAATTAAAACTCTAACAAACTAAACAAATATTTTGTACCGATCCCGTAAGGGTTAAGTACTCTATCTTAAAGTTATTTATTTATGATATGAGTTATTCATTTATACGACATGCTGTTTTTTCCATTCGTTCCCTCTCAGGATCAGTCGGGGTCTTACAAACTCTACCAACGGTATGGACGAATCCGTTCCTTCATCCAAATGTGTAAAAGATTTTAGCCGCACTTAAAAGCCGAGTACTCTACCGTTGAGTTAGCAACCCCAAAATAGAATTATGGTGTGTAGATACGATCGAAAAAAAAAAAAGAGAGATTGGATTGCACAACCCCATCAAAAACATTTTTTTATAGTAAATTATGAACATAAAAATGAACAGCTATAGCTATAATGAAAATCTGAAAAATTCCCGGATAAGATAAATGAAATATATCCCAGAGAATTTAAGGAACGTATCGCTTACATGAAGTAAAGTAAAAAAAAACTTATAGGGCGTGGATAAATAGATCTATTTATCCACGATCAATTATATTTTTTCAATGCACTATTGTCAATATGAACGTTGAGAAAAAAATAATATTTTTATTATAAAATAATAAGAACTTGTGTTGGATTGGCATTTCATAAATAACCTACCTAGAGAATAAAAAAAGTGTAGATGTCGAAAAGAAAAAAAGAATCAAGAAGAAAACCTCGGGTTTATTCAATATCCATAAAGATACCATAAGAAAGCTCGGCCCCTTTTTTTAGTGGAGTCTCGCC